TTGGTACATGAAATTACGATCTAATAAGATATATCTAAATCTTATTCGATAAATAGATATTAATCCTCCTCTGGCTCTGGAATCAAAGAAAGATAGCGAAAAAGTTTTCTTGTGGTTTAGAACTTTCCCTTACTTCATAGAGAAGGAAGGGCATAGTCAAATTCTTCTTACGGAATATCTAGGAATACAAAAATTTAACCAGAAATATCGACAAATTGGTGCGCAGTCCAAAGAAATGAAATAAAAAAGGGGTCAACCGTTCAATTTCATCTCTATCTAATTTGATTATCAGAATAGCGGATATAGTCCTGATTCAATAGGCCAGGTCCACTTACTTTTCCCTTTTTATTTGCTTCTTTTTAATCTTTCCAATGGATTTAGTTTGGAATAAAATAATGAAAAAAAAAAGAGGAATATTTGGTGATTCAATAGACAACTTCTCTTATCATTTATCATTATTGAGTATAATGAAAAGATGTTCAACTTTATAATATAAGGACGTATTATCCTTATATTATAAAGTTGTTTCCATTTTCCTTTAAGGAAAAACAACTCGATTCTACGTTCAAATATGAATATGAATACTACGGCTTGGGTTTATGAAAAAAAGCAAAAAGCCCCTTATCGGATTTGAACCGATGACTTACGCCTTACCATGGCGTTACTCTACCACTGAGTTAAAGGGGCCCTTTAACTAACTAACTGAATTCCTGAATGAGTTACTATGTGGATAAAATCTCTCTCTCCCTATAGATTACACAATATATAATTATATACTATATACTTACTATATAATAAAGTAAATGACTAGCGGCGAGTGGCTCTTTCCGGAATGATAAAGTTGATTTACTGTCGAGTTTCGGATCAAATGATTTATTGATCTTTTTAAACTATCACTTCAATGAACCAAGTCGACCCTCATTTTTTCTTTTATTAAATAGAAAATGGATCCCCATCATAAAAAAAGAACTTGAGACATGTACCTACCAATTCGCTGTAGATCCAAGATATTTCATTAAATAATGTGATGTAGAAGGTCGATTTGTCTCCTTCCCCTTAACCCATAAAAAACAATTTCTGAAAATTTATTGATCCCCTTTATCATCCCGAATTTATCCTTTCTAAATTTTCTGGTTTACTACATAAGAATAAGACATATTTCGTCTTAAAAAAAACGAAGGAATCAAGAAAAGAAAGTAGAATAAATGGAGTTGAAATTTTTTTTTTGTTGGGGTGTATAAACCATTCCACAAAGGGATCCTTTCCCTCGTATTTATTTCTCTTTATAAATACGAAATTTTTTAGATTTTTATTTCTCTTTATAAATACGAAATTTTTTAGATTCTATTTATATGCGGTTAGAATTAAGGATTCATAAATAAGAATGATGAATCAAAAAACTCTAAGGATCCCTTGGATCGCATCATATTCTTACATTCTATTGACTCTATTGACAATTTCAAAAAACTGTTGATACTATGCTCATAGTATCATGTCGGTCGGACACACATGCCCCCATCGTCTAGTGGTTCAGGACATCTCTCTTTCAAGGAGGCAGCGGGGATTCGACTTCCCCTGGGGGTAGGGTACTACAAAAGGAAGTTGATCGTGCATTATCAATAAGCCTTAAATTGAAAAAGGAATTGTTTTTCCTGGGTCGATGCCCGAGGGGTTAATGGGGACGGACTGTAAATTCGTTGGCAATATGTCTACGCTGGTTCAAATCCAGCTCGGCCCAAGAATTCGCTCATAGACCATGAGATGCAAATTTTTGTCTTTCCGAAACGCGCGATACGCGGGAATAAAAGAATTCCATTTTTTCTATATACATACCTTGTTTTATTTGCTCCAAAAAATCCCGATCTAGATTCCTATCAGTATCTTCTATCTATAATCTAGAAGTCTAAAAAAGAAAGTTTAAGGAAACGAGAAAGGAAATCTTTTTTATTGAAAAATGGAATTGATGATCAATAGAAATTTGAAAATCACTAGTAATGTAATTCGTGTCACTTTCACTAAAATTAAAAAGAAAGTCCATAGTCATGTAGATATCACTTTATCACTCGTGTCTCTATTACAACACAAAAAAATGGATTTGAATGAAATCCTAAAAATCTTGATGCGGTATACCTTATTTCCCTGGGATTGTAGTTCAATTGGTCAGAGCACCGCCCTGTCAAGGCGGAAGCTGCGGGTTCGAGCCCCGTCAGTCCCGACGGATCCAATAAACACATCGACTCACCTCTTCATTTTCATTTTTTGGCAAAAGAAGCATAATGAAATGAATAGAATTTCGGTCTTTCTCAATAGATATTTTTTTTTTTCGTTATTTCTCATCAAACACAAATATTCCCATTTTCATTACTTCAACTAGTACCTATTGGTGGGAGAGAGGTATAATTGGATTAGTCCAATTATTAGGAACATCATATTCAGGATTCCAAGGGATAACGTGCTGGGTCTGGTCTTTCAATTTATTGCCTCTATATAATGGAATAGAGTATCATATGTTTCTCGGGAGCACATACACAACTAGAATTCGTTTCTTGTACACTCCAAAATAAAATGAGAGTTACCCCGAAAAAGACGTTTCAGATGAAAACTCTCTCCCTTTCTAGTTCTGATTTAAGGAAGACGGTAGGTTGTAGAAAGAAAAGAATAGAAAAGAATAATCAAGAAAAAGATTTCTTGATTCGATTACGAATTCCATTTTCTATTGAGTATGGATAAAGGATCTTCCTATGTTATACTATTTAATTCGCGACGGCGAGGTGATTTGATAGCCCAGATATTTTTAGTCATAATATTGATGCGATTCAATATCATCGAGATGTAATTCATCCTATTGAATTTACAGGCGAAATTTTGATTATCTCTATGGGATTAAATCCCGAGTTATTGCGAAGTAAAAACCACGGAGATTATGGAAGTAAATATTCTCGCATTTATTGCTACTGCACTCTTCATTCTAGTTCCTACTGCTTTTTTACTTATCATATACGTAAAAACGGTCAGCCAAAACGATTAATATGAATGAAACTTTACTTCTTATGTCTTTATCAATCTTAATTATTTACGAAATAAATAAAGGGTTCCAATTTCGTTTCTTAAATCTTCAAATGAAATACGTAGGCTAGAATCAACAGTATTCTATGAGATTTTTTAATATGGTAGAAAGATTTATATATTTCTTTCTACCATATTATCTATGAGATTAGCGGTTTTGTAGTGTATAAAGTTGTACTGTATAAAGATAAAGATACAGGCTTAATTAATATAGAGTAGAGCAATCTTCCTATCTATAGAATTCTATCTATAGAACATACATAGGGCCCCAGTTATATTTCTTTGCTACATTTAGATTTATTTTCTTGATTTGTATTGATTCCGATCAATACGAAATAAGAAAAACGGGGGGGGGTAACTCTTACTTTTACGGCTTGAATTCCGAGATTTCGGATTATTTCAAATCGAAATCCCAGTATATATCGAAAAAAAGAAAATAAAATAAGTCAAAAGTCTACGGACAGGGTTGGTTCCCATAAAAAAAAGAAAATGAATCAAATAAAAGCCAGTAATCTTAGCATTCCAAAAAAAGTATTTGATTGAAGCGTTAACAGAAAGGCGTATGGGAACTTCTTCAATAAAGAAAGCGGCGAGTGCACAATATGTGACTCGCCGGGGCAAGATTTTCTTATGCGTAGTATCTTGTTGAAGAACCACTATGTAGACGTTCTTTATCCTAGAAAGTCCGCATCCCCCTAATATTAATAACAGGACGCCTTTTCTCTTTAAATAGGCAAACAAATAAAATAATAAGAAGTGGTCTGTTGTTCCTCATTGTACCTATATAAGAAGTCTGATAAGAAAGTCTGATAGATAAGAGCCCTTCGGCGAAATAGAGAACTTAGGAAAATGAAAATTTCTTACCAGACGTATCCCTTTCCGAAATACAAACATGGGAATCATTGAAATATTTGTTTGATTGACATTCTTTTTTTATAATTAAAGTTCAAACAAAACGCTTTGTAGAATCATCTATAAACCGATTTATAAAGCTTGATTCCTTAACCGCAATTACATTACATTAATAGTCCTTCTAAAGTCCACTTCTCCCCCATACGACGAGTGAAAGGGAAAATGTAAAGACTACCATTAAAGCAGCCCAAGCGAGACTTACTATATCCATGTGAATTATGTCCCCTATCTCTATGAATCTGAAGGAATTATTCCATTCTTGTTCACTAATAATAGTGAAATCCAGGGTGCATAGTCAAAAGGGGATTCTTACCCCCAATTCTTTCTTTAATGAACCAAATGCACTTATAAGAAATTTATAATAAAAACTTTCTTATCATTCTGATTTCTAGTAAAATTTGGAAAGATTAAGCTCAAGCAAAATATGCAACGACCCCCATGGACAGGGGAGTCTAACTGTTAGTTCATGCTATATTAGTAAGCCTCCCCCTTGGTTATACAATCTAATTCAAGGCCCAGTCAATAAATATTCCATTACAAATAAATATTCCCTTACACATTACATTAGTAGTGGAAGGGCTATCAAGACTTCTCGACTCCCTTCATAGTACGAAAATTTTTTTTGAATCCTAGACACAAAAAGTTACAGGTCTTTTGTTGACTAGGCGACACCCAGATTTGAACTGGGGAAAAAAGGATTTGCAGTCCTCCGCCTTACCGCTCGGCCATGTCGCCAAAAAAACAAATAGATGACAATATTACCCCCTTTTTTTATTAGATCCACCCCTTCGATTGACTGTATAGTATCGCAAAATACACAATACCTAAAAACTTCTCCTATCCTTTCTGGAAAATTTTTCCTTCACAAAAAATTTCATAACGAATTTGAACCATTAACTATTGACTTGTGACTTGAATGGGAATTCATAAATTTTAGATTTGGATCGAAAATTTTGTTTCCCTAATGACATAAGAAAGTCAAAACAATAACTAATTATTATTGATTCTTTTCAATCAAAAAA